CTAAACACGTATATATATATATATATAAAATACTTGTATATATACTTCGTATATATACTTCGTATATAAAAGCTCATAAGTATATACTACGTATATACTTATAAAACATATATATATATATATTTATATATATATATATATACTTTTATCTTTTTTTTACATTTTATCATATTTATATTATAAATATGATAAATATTATATTATATATTCAATATCATATTTATAATATAAATATGATATATATTATATATTCAATATCATATTTATAATATAAATATGATATATATATTATATATTCAATATCATATTTATAATATAAATATGATATATATATATATATATATAATAAACGCGCGTGCACGTACACCTAAATAGAGTTAGAATCTTATGTATGCAAAACATATATTTTAATTAAACTAAAACCCCCCCTTTAACAAATTATAAAAAAAATAAAAATTAACACTACCACACTATTAAAATTTAACCTTTTTATATAGTAATTTTTAAACAAACCACTTCTTAAAAATAAGGTGTAACCCTTAGAATTAATATTATTTAAAAATAAATCTATGAATTTTAAATTTTTTATCTTATAAATACTATTCTTAGCCAAATAATCTACTAAAAACTTGTAAGTTAATTCTTTAAATAATATCTTTAAAACTAGAAAAGATAAAAAAATTATTATAAATAAAAATACAAGAGGCCCGAAAAAATCTACATAAAGAAAAAGTCTAGGTACATTTAATAAATTAAAATTTAATCATCATAAAAATCCAATAGAAAAAATAACTAATATTAAACTTAAAAAATTTATAAAAACTGTTCTACTGTAGTGATTCATAACTTTATTAAACCTAAGAAAAAATCTTTTTCAAAGACGAAAACTATAACCAAAAGTTAAAAAAACAGAAACAAAAAACATTAAACTAAAAAAAATCATATAATTATTAGAAAAAAATAACTCCAAAATAAAATCTTTTCTTACTGCACCACTAGAGAAAATAAGCCCACACAAACAAAATAAAGTAACTAATATCTGCAATTGAATAAAGTTTGGTAAATTCCCATTATTACTATAATTACGCCCATCTTGTTGCCCAAAAGAACAATGAATAATATAACCAACTTGTATAAATAAACATCTTTTAAATAAAGCATGACTAACAAGATGAATAAAAGAAATAAATCTTAAACCTAGTCCTAAAGTTACTATAGAAAAACCTATTTGAGATAACGTACTCAAGGCTACCACCTTCTTTAAATCTTCTTCAACCAAACTTGCTAGGCTAGAAAAAAACATAGTAAATAAACCAACAATAAGTACAAATCTAATAAAATTCTTTTGTAAAACTAAATTATTAAAATTCATCAATAAAATTAAACCCGCTGTAACTAAAGTTCTACTATGGACAAGAGATCTAACAGGAGTGGGGGCTCTTATAGCTTTTGGTAATCAAGAACTAAAAGGAAATTGGGCTCTTTTTGTAAAAGCTGTTAATAATAATAAAAGTGCTATATATCTTCTAAACATACTAAAGCTTAAAAAATAATAACCACTAAAAACAGATAAACCAAAAAAAACAAACATAAAATAATCACCTAAACGATTAGTAAGAGCTGTATTTATAGCTCCACTACAACTATCTCAATTATTGTAAAACAAAACTAAAAAAAATCTAGAAATACCTAAAAGATCCCAACTAAGTAATATAGTAAAGATTCTATTACTAAAATTTAAACTAAACATACTACCTACAAAAATTAACAAAACAAAATAATAATAATTAAAGTTTAATTCACTGTTTAAATAATAAGTTCTAAAAACTAAAACTCTAAAAGTAACTAAAAATAAAATAAAAGAGAATAAAATTCTATTAAAATAGAAATTAAATTTCAATCTTAAAAAATCTCACTCTAAAAGAAAGATACCAATTTTAAAACTAGGTAATAATCAAACTCTCGATCCACCAATAAAAAAAACAATACAAATCAAAAAAATAGAAATATTAATTTAAATTACTCAAATCAATTTACCATATCATCACTCCATATAGAAACCTCCTAAAATAAAAACAAATATTATTAAAAACCTAATATATGAACTTAAATCAGACACTAAAATACCTAAAAATATAACAATTTCAAGATCAAAAATAACAAATATTAACATTATAATAAAAAAATGAATACTAAAGGAATTTTGAATCTTTCCAACTCTAACAAAACCACACTCAAAAGCTCTAATCTTATTCTTACCCATATCTTTAATTCTTAAAATAAAATTAATTACATAAAAGGCTAACAACAAAACTAAAGTAAATAATAATACCAAAATTAATACTAAAATAAAGATTTTATAATCTTTAAAGTTTTAAACTTTTACAATGTTCCTTTCGTACTAAATGTATTAAATATAAATATTTATCAAGATAAACAATTCTATCTCACAATGAATTAAACTAATATCACGTCAGATTAATTAATAGAAGAACAGTCTAAACTACTAAGCCTTCTCCTCTCTTAGATTATCTGAATACAACATCGATGTAAAACTTACCTTACTATAAGAACTAGATTAGGTATGATTTTCTGTTAACTCCGGAGTAATTCTTTAAATTAAATATAGTAAAATACTATTATATAATATTCTGCCCTAGAAAATTTATTATACAATTTATAAAAAGTATAATAACAGAATTTCCGAAGACTTATCTTTGTATAAATATATTTATTTTTTCTTAAACAAAAATTAAATTCAAATATAAAATATAAATAGAACTAACCAATAACTTCATTCATACTGGAACTCAATAAAAGCACAAATTATTTTGCTACCTTAATGTCCTCACGCTAAGACTGCCATTTAAATTTCATAGGGCAGAAGCCAGCTTTAATATAAAGCCTAAGTCTTTAAAAAACATTTGATCAAGACTTCAAGTTCTTCAATTATATTTTAATAATAAATAAAATTTATAAAATTTACTAATTTACAAATTATTTATTTAATAAAGATTTATTAAATAATTTTAATAAAATAAAATAAAAATAGGAAAATGTTGTAAAACATAAGACTAAAACACTTCAAATTTTAAATTTCCTAAAATAATAATAAAATATATAATTTTCTAATATAATAAACAAAACAGTTATCACAAAGGTCGACATATCAACTCTAATAAAGATAATTTTTAATATGAAACAGTAAAACTAATCTTTATTCTACCCTTTGTTTCTATTTTTCATGTATATGAAATTTTATTGTAATAGTATGCAATACCAATATTTAAAAAAATAAATTTTAAAGCTTTATATTCTTTTACACCACAAGTAAACATTTTATATAAACTACTAAGCTAAAATTATTCTATAGTACCAAAACATCACCTTTTAAAATTATCTAATAAAGTTACCTCTAAAGCAATAGGTATAAAACTATGATTAGCACCACAAATTTCTGAACACTGACCATAAAAAACACCTACTATTGGAAAACTATAACTAAAAGTTCTCAAAATACCTCTTATAGCATCTAACTTAACAGATAAGGAATTTAAAGCCCAAGCATGAATTACATCTGCTGAAGTAATACAAAAACGAATATTAGTATCACAAGGAATAACACAACGATTATCAACTTCTAATAAACGAGGTTCTCCTAAATTTAGCTGATCTAGAGACTTCATATAAGAATCAAATTCTAAACCTGGAATATCACTATATTCATAACTTCAATATCACTGGTGACCAGTAACCTTTACTGTCAAATTACTATCTAAATTTATTAAACCATAATAATACAAGAGACTCAAAGATGGTACTATTTGTATTAATAAAATAATAGTTGGAAAAATTCTACAAAGTAATTCTCCAAATTGATACTCAATTTTTTTACTCTTAAAATAAAAAGTACTAAAAATTAAATAAACAAATAGTAATGTTACAAAAACTAAAACACCTAATAATAAACTACAATTAAAACTATGAAATCAATCTATATAACTAGCAAATAAACTATGCTGAAATAATAAATTATAACCCTGGAAAAAATTATTAATTAATCCTTGGAACCCTTTGATTGGAAGTCAAACATACTTAATTATACTAAAGAATCTTAAAGTTTCAAACCACTTTATTGACAATAAAACATACTTATTTATACTAAAACTTTTAATAAGAGAAAACCACCTCAAGGGTATGAACCTTATAGACTATATTATCCTATCTTACTAAAAATCAACACCATTTAATTTGCAATTAAATATACTAAAATTATACTATGATTTCTAATTTTTTAATCTAGTAGTTCTAAAATAAATTTCAGATTGATAACTATGACCAAAGACATAATTACTTATACAATATTCAGGTCTACTATTTGAATAATAATCTCTAATTACCAGACGATAACTAAAGAAAGACTCCAATAATACATAAATAAATAAAAATAAACCTGCAGTTCTAATGATAGAACCATAAGAAGCAATAATATTTCAAACTGAATAAACATCTGGATAATCTAAATACTTACGTGGAAAACCATGTAAACCAGCAAAATGTAGAGGAAAAAAAGTAAGATTTACTCCAAAAAATAAAAGAATAAAAACAGCTGATATCATTAATTTATCTAAAACATAACCAGTAATAAAACTTCACCAAAGAGTGACACCAGTAAAAATACCAAACACAGCACCTAGACTTAGAACATAATGAAAATGACTAACAACATAGTATGTATCATGTAAAATAATATCTAAACTAGAATTAGATAAAACAACACCAGTTAAACCACCTAAAGTAAATAGAAAAATAAAACCTAATACTCATAACAATAACGGATTAAAAATTATTTTTATACCAAATAATGTTGCCAACCAGCTAAAAACTTTAACTCCTGTTGGGACAGCAATAACTATAGTGGCAGCAGAAAAATAAGCACGAGAATCAAGATCCATACCTACAGTGTACATATGATGAGCTCAAACTACACAACCAATTAAACCAATACTTAAAATAGCATAAACCATACCTAAAGCCCCAAATACTTCTTTTTTACCTGTCAAATATAATGTAGACTGACTAATAATACCGAAAGCTGGTAAAATTAAAATATAAACCTCAGGATGACCAAAAAATCAAAATAAATGCTGATAAATTAAAGGGTTACCACCAGTTCTTGGATCAAAGAAAGAAGTATTTAAATTACGATCAGTTAACAACATAGTAATAGCACCAGCTAAAACAGGTAAAGATAAAACTAATAAGAAAACAGTTACAAATACTGTTCAAACAAACAAACTTATGTGTTCTAGAGAAATAGATCTACTACGTAAATTTTTAGTTGTACACATGAAATTAATACCACCTAAAATAGATCTTAAACCAGCAGCATGTAAACTAAAAATAGCTAAATCAACACTTCTACCGGGGTGACCTATAGTTCTTAAAGGAGGGTAAACAGTTCAACTAGTACCACAACCTATATCAACAAAACAAGCATCTAAAATTAACAACATTGAAGTAGGTAATAATCAGAAACTTAAATTATTTAAACGTGGAAATCTTATATCTGGTGCCCCTAATATTAGAGGTAGTAATCAATTACCAAAACCACCAATTATAGTAGGTATAACCATAAAGAAAATTATTAAAATAGCATGAGCAGTAATAACAGAATTATACAGCTGACCATTACTTAAAAAGAAACCTGGTTTAGCTAATTCCAAACGAATCAATAAAGAAAATCTAGTACCAACTATACCAGATCACAAACCAAAAATAAAATAAAGCGTTCCGATGTCTTTATGATTAGAACTTTCCAATCAAACAGCTAAACCACCTTGATATTTTTTATACATATTAATTTAAAAGAGTTATACTTAAAATAAAAATTTAACTTTTAAAATATATTTGTTAACACATTATTAATAATAATGTATTAAAAGGTCCAAAAAAGAGATAAATCTCCAGTTATTAGTAGAACACACTTAACCAAAAAACATTATATATTATTATAACTAGCGGCGCTGAAAAACCAACATTTCAAGTATTAAAATTATAAAATCCCTTACCTATAAGAGATCTAGTAATCAAAAATAAAGAATAATAAAAAGAAACTACAAAATAAATAAAAATTATCAAAAATATACTTTTACTAATTAGTAAACTATTGGAAATAACCAAGAATTCGGACAAAAAAGATAAAGATGGTGGAACACCACTATTAGATAAAAAAACCACAGAAAATAAAATTCCTATAATTATACTAGAGCTAAAAAAACTACTCATAAAATAAATTATACGAGAACCAGAAGTATGATAAAACTCACCAATCAAATAGAATATTAAAGTTGAAGTATAACCATGTGCTAACATCAATATAACACTACTAATTTTCCTACTCATAGTAATAAAAACTAAAGACAATAACAAAAAACTTATATGAGTTACAGAAGAATAAGCTGCCAAAGCTTTAGAATCACTTTGAAATACACAACAAAAAGATCCCAAGATTATACCTAGAAAGGCAATTAAAATTCAAACATTATTATGAACAAATCTAAGTCTACCTAAAATACGCAAAAATCCAGCTGTACCTAATTTTAACAACAAACCAGCTAAAAGTATTCTAGCTGTAGTTGGGGCCTCAACATGAGCCTTTGGTAATCATAAATGTAAAAAATAAATAGGAAATTTTATTATAAAACTAAGTCTTAAAATAAAAAACATCTCCCAAGAAATAACAAAATTATAATAAGAAAAAACTAATAAAAAATTACTCTTAAAATAAACAAATAAAAAAGGAAAAGAACAAAAAGCTGCATAAAATATTAAGTAGTAAGAAGAATTAATCTTTTCAATTTGAGAGCCATATCCTAAAATTATAACTAAAATAGGGAATATAGATAATTCAAAAAACATATATAATATTATTATATTACTAGGAATAAAAAAGATAATACAAATAAATACCAAAATTTCTGATAAAATTAATAAATTATTATTTTTTTCTCTAATAACAATAATACCTAAGATAAATAAACTCATAATAATTAATAAAATAAATCTATATGAATCTAAAACTAAAAATAAGCCACCTCATGAAAAATTATTAAAAATTATAAATCTAAAAATAATAGAAAATAATAGAAAATAAATAGGCTTAAACAACCATAAAACCGAAATAAATAAAAATTCTAACAAAGCTAATAAAAACCTTATAATTACAAGTTATATATTCTTAATTAAACTATCATAGCTATATTAGTAAGATCATCAATAAACAAAAACAAATAAAAATAATCAAACTACATCAACAAAATGTCAATATAAAATAGCAAATTCTAGACCTAAATGGTGATTATAATTGAAGTGATTTTTTAATAAACGTAAAAAATTAAAAGCTAAAAATAGACCACCACATAATACATGAATACCATGAAAACCTGTTGATAGATAAAAAATTCTACCAAATACACCATCAGCGATTGAAAATCTGGCCTCCATATATTCTATTAACTGAATACCAGTAAAATAAGCAGCTAATAAACAAGTTAAGATTATACTATTAGTACAACTTTTATTACTCAATAAACTATGGTGAGCTCAAGTTACAGTAACACCACTACTTAACAAAATAATTGTATTTAATAAAGGTACTCCAAATGGATTAACTAAGTGTATACCAAAAGGAGATCAAGTTTCACCCAACTCATGGACAGGTACTAAAGCAGCATCAAAGAAAGTTCAAAAAATACAGAAGAAAAATATAAACTCTCTAAAAACAAATAAAATTACTCCGAATTTAAAACCATCTATAACAAAAAAATTATGATACCCGCTTAAACCCTCTATAGCAATATCTTTACCCCAGGCAAAAGAAATAAACAAAACTGAAAATAAAGTAAAAATAAATAATTCATATAAACCAAACTTAAAAAACATAACCAAAGATCTTAACATACCAGCTGAAGCAAAAAATAAATTAAATGCATACCTAGACAAACTTAAAATATGAAAATTATGAAATATAACATATTATAATTTTTGGAACCTAAATCCAATGTATTATCTTATACTAAACATGTAAATTATTTAAATAGTAATTTTCTAGTTATATAAATAAATAGTAATAAATAAGCTAAACCAAAATAAATAATAGAAAATAAAGGTCTCAAAATAGTAAAAGGATCTTCTACTATGCACTGGCCTAACCAACTTAAAATAACAGAAGAAATAATAAATAAAAAAACTAAAAACTTATTTAATTTAGTCAAACAAGAACTATAATTATTAACTAAAGCAAAAAAATAAAATGTTACAATTCTCATTAAAAGAGCAATTACACCAAGAACCTTATTAGGAATAGCACGCAAAATAGCATAAGCAAATAAAAAATATCACTCAGGCACAATATGAACTGGTCTTATTATGGGATCAGCTTCAATAAATATCTCAGCATCACCTAAATTAAATGGATAAATTAAACTTAAAACAATAAAAACTAACCAAACAATAATATTATAAGCATCTTTACCTACATACTCCGGTCTAAAACAAACTTTATCATAATCACCGTGGCAATATAGACTAGAAGTTCTCCCTGTTCTATGTAAAAAAATTAAATGACCTAGAACAATAACTAAAATTGCCCAAGGTAAAAGAAAATGTAAAACAAAGAAAAATTTTAAAGTTGCACCTGTGACCCCAAAACCACTTCAAATTCAAGTTACAATTGTAGGCCCTCAGATTGGAATAACTCTTAACAAACTAGTAATAACAACTGCTGCCCAGAATCTTATTTGTGCCCAAACTAAAACATAACCTATAAAAGCTTCTATTATAACTAATAAATAAATAGTCAAACCAGACATTCAAACTTTCTTTAAACGATATCTTATAAAAAATAAACCTTTAAAAATATGTAAATATAAAAAAATAAAAAATAAACTAGCACCATTAAAATGAAAAATACGAAAAATTCAACCAAAATTAACCTCATATATAATATACTGAACTGTAGAAAAAGCTATTAATCTATCAGGTGTATAATAAAAAGCTAAAAATGTACCAGTTAAAATCTGAAAAATTAAAACCATACCTAATATACTACCAAAATTTCAACTTAAAGTTAAAGTTTTTCTAGAGGGTAAAGTTACTAGTATACCATTAACAAAATTTAATAATCTATTATTAATTTTCAATACTCCTAATATTCTTAACTTCTTCAGAGTCATATTTTAAATATAAACTAAAAGAGTAAATAATGCAACTAAACTCTTTTGCACCAAAAACAAATATTTTTTCTAAACTAAGTCGCAAAGATGTTAAATCTTTTTGGACCGTAACCAAACATAGTAATATCTATTTTACATCTTACTTCTCCCGAAATGGAACTTTACCTTATCAAGATAATATAATATAATTTTACTAGAAAAGTAATTAAATAATAGAGATTATTATTAATGGTAAAATAATAAAATAATTAAATTTGTTATTATGAGAAAACTCCTCATTATTCTTCATTCTTAAGTTAATCAATCAAAAACCAAAAGCCAAAACAGATAAAAATATACTAAACAACAAAAGCAAAGTAAAAAATCTATCAAATTTAAAGATCTCACTTAAAGAAAAAATTTTAACAAAAAAAGAAACCCTAAATGGAATATTTAAAAAAACTAAAGCTGTCTCCCAATTAACAAAATTGTATCCAGAAGATTTAGAAAACTTAGAAATTAATAAAACTATTAAAACAAAATAATAAATAAATAGATAAAAAGTATTAAACATAGAAAAAAATACACCCATAACAATTCAGTTAAAAGATTCAGTTGAAGAAATAATTAATAAATTCTTGTATCTTTTCATAACAAAAATTTGAATATAACAAACTAAAAGACCAAATAACAAAATATAAACAGAACTTAATCAGAAAATTTGCAACAAAATAGTTAAGAAAGGTAATTTTTGAAATGTTAAGAATCACATCAAACCATAATTAAAAACGTTATTTGTAACACTAAAAATTCAAAAATGTAAAGGCGCAACACCAATTTTTAATAGGATAATAAAAAACTGTAATAAACCTCTTCTGAATAATAAGAATAATAAACCTAAAGATTCTTGAATAACAAAATAATTAAAAATTCTAGTGTAACTTTTTCTACTTTTATTTAACAAAATAAAAACAACAGTTATTAACAAAAAAATACTTCATCAAACAATAATATTATTAGTTAAAACCCTTAACAAAGTTAAAAACAATGTAAATAAAGAAAGAAAAATAATCAAAAACGAGCAGGATTTAACCTAGAACAAATTTAGAAGACTTGCTTTATGAACTCATTAGTTGACTTATATCTTTTGCGCTTAAAACAAATGCACTTCTTATGCTATATCAACTAAGATGTGGTTCACCATTTCCAAATTAAAAGTTTGGCACTTTAAACTTAAGTTAACATCTTTATATTACTCATTTAAATAAAGAAAAATTAAACGTGAAAAAATATAACTTTGAATAAAAAATACAAAACATTCCATTATAATAGCAAAAATAGTTAATCAAATATACTGATCACCTATTCTTAATTCTAACCCTTGATAAATTATTATACTAATCAAATGACCTACTATAATATTGACAGTTAAACGAACCGTTAAAGCTAAAGGACGAGAGAATTCACTAACAATTTCAACCAATAATATACTTAAAGTTTTTAAATAAGTATCACCCGGTTTACTTATATAAACTGAAAATTTTTCTCTAGAAATAAAAGTTAATAAAGTACTTAATCAGGCCACAGCAGCATAAACAAAAGTAAACTCAACTATACCACAAGGACAAAAAGAATAAGTAAAATAACCACCAAAACAACAAGTTAATAAAATAATAAAAGTAAAAACCGAAATAACTGATCTCAGAGGTAAAGTATTTCTATAACTAAATACACCTACTAAGCTATTAAGAAATTTTTTAACTAAAGTATTTAACATACTCTCCTTAAAATAAAACAAAAACTGTAAAACAAAAACAAACATAAAAATATCTAAAAAATAAACTTGATTAATAATAAAAAACAACAGCATAAAAACATAACATAATTAAAGAAACTGGCAACAACTTAAATCAAAATAATCTTATTATTAAATCATAACGATAACGAGGAAAAGAACTACGAATAAAAATTAAAATTGAAAAAATCAAAAATGAAACAAAAATAGAAAAATTGAAAAATATAGCCGAGGATAAAACACTAAAAAAAATTAATCTACCATATTCTCTTAAAAATAATAAAACAAAAGCTACACTAGCAAACTCTACATTATAACCACTAACTAACTCACTTTCACCCTCAGAAAAATCAAATGGAGCACGATTTAGTTCAGCAATAATTATGATTAAAAATGGGATATAAATAATCAATAGACTAATATTAAATTTAGAAACAAAATTAAAAACATTATTATGAATAATAATACACAAAACATACAAAGAAAAAGCAATTTCATAAGAAATACTCTGTCTACTAGCACGAATAGCACCAATCATACCATATTTAGATTTACTAACAATACCACTAATTAAAGTAGTGTAAACAGAAAAACCAATTAGACAAAGAAAAAACAAAACCGAATATTCAAAACTAATAAAATCAAAAAAATATGGAAGTGTAAATCATTCTAAATATATAACAACAAAAGAAATACCGGGCACTAGTAAAAAAGAAACCTCAGATGAATTCAAAGGTGTTATTTGCTCTTTCTTTAATAACTTAACACCATCCAATAAAGCTTGAGCTAAACCTATAAAAGTAACCTTAGTAGGACCTAGACGATTTTGTCTACTACCTAGCAAATGACGCTCATAAAGAGTAATAAAAGCAATACTTTGAACAATAAAAATCATTATTAGAATAACTATAATTAAAACTAAGATAATCAAGAGCAAGAATTTTTAGATTTACAATCTAACGTTTTAACTTAAACTAAACTCTTAATTTAAGAGGTACACCTTTTGATTAACAGTCAACAATTCTTTAATTAAACTAACTCTTAAAAACTACGAGTTACCTCAAAATATGTTTTCAAAACATATTTAAAAATAGTTCTATTACTAGATTCAGGTTCCCCTAAAACTACTTTACTACAACTTACTCCCCTTTGGGCAATTGATGGATGATTTGTACCACTTCTAGATAATCTTCAAAAATATATAAAAAATTTTTTACTGTCTTTTACAATTTCATTTAAATAACTAAACTTAAAATCCATAATATAAAATATTGTAGGCCAAATGTTTCTTAAATCATAAACCGGGTATATATCTATTTTAATAAATTAAAAATTTTTTATTATAATCCTTAAGAATAAAATAAACGATCATACACGAGTCAAAAAATTAAGTTGTTAATGGGGGTTCTCAGTTACTACTCAGCCTCCAAAGATAATTTAGAATGTCTGCCAATATCTTTTCAGTTTAAATACAACTCTACTCCTGCTCTTTTAATTTTTGTCTAAACAGGTACTAATCTGTTTTGTTCAACAAATCTTAAAATTATGAAAATTCTCCTATATAAATTCAAATTCTACCAAAAATATAAAAGATAAACAAACAATTTCATAATTAACATCAATTAAAGTACAAGCTTTAACAAGTCTAGCCGATTATTCTGGAACAAGTATTTTACAAGCGATAAATTGCCGAGGTAAAATTTTATTGCCTACTTTGTAAATCAAATTTAGATAATACCATTTTAAATCATCTTAAACCATGATCAAATTTTAATTCCCTAAAAGAAAACTTTATAAGATAAAAAACCATTTCTGCGAAAAAGAAACATACTTATTTATACTATTATCTCTACAGAAATAAATTTTTGATTTTGAAGATCAATAGTTTAAACTTAACTTATATCTGTAAAATTAAAAAATACAATTATCACTACCGAAAAATTTTATATTACCTACCATCACAACTATACCAAGAATGCTAGAAATAACTGAAAAACACATAAAATAAAAAAACATTATTTCTCCAATTAGATAAGAAAATTTCAAAAATAAACTTAACATTAAAAATTCTAAAGAAATTAAAACAAAAATTAAACGCTGTCATTTAAAAATAAACATAAATAATCTAACAAATAAAAACATAATTTTTAAACCTTACGCAAAGCTCCAGAAAAATTTAAAAAATAACTACTAAAATTTATAAAAAATAACAAACAAACAAGAATAAAAAAGAAAATAAATCAGTAAATACTATAATAAAAACCACTTAATCCCAAATAATTTCTATAAGTAACAACAGTGGGAGAAAAATAAATTACACTTAATAGTAACACAAAAAAAGTTATGTACCTTTTTACAACATTAATTTTTGAAAGACTAGAAAAATAAACTAAAATAACAAAAATACCACTTAAAAACAAAAGACAAATAAAATAAGAAAACCAAATATGTATACTTATAGAAATAATAGGTATACTAAATAATAAAGAAAAAATCAGAAAAAATCTTCTTTTTATTGGGTCTATATTTATATAACTAATAACACTACTTAAAATAGCTAAAATAAAAAAAATCTTTACTATAGAATTTTAAACCCTATCATTGTAAGTGATACATTCTAAATTAAACTAAAAATTCTATCAGTAATAATATCTTAGCAACCCAAATGCTATATTTTTTATTAAACTATTTACTG